ATGGTTATCTTGATTCATTAGAACTTGAGCAAGTAAGGAAATTTATTGTTGAATTACGTACTTATGTAAAAACTAATAAACCGGAGTTCCAAGAAATTATATCTTCTACCAAGACATTTACTGAAGACGCGGAAGCCCTTTTAAAAGAAGCTATTCAAGAACAGATGGAACGCTTTCTACTTCAGGAACAAGCGTAAAGAAATCCATCCCTCTGAATTTTATTTATTATTAAATAAAAAAGAAAATACCCTTTTTCACATGGATATCTAAAAAAAATATATGGAAATAAATTGCGTCCAATAGGATTTGAACCTATACCCAAGGTTTAGAAGACCCATGTCCTATCCATTAGACTATGGACGCTTTTCATTCCGATTTTTCGGATTTTTTCTTATTTTGTGTTTCGAAAAAAGAATCGGATTGTATGTGCTGGGAGATGTGAATTTTTTGTTTGAATTGCGTATTTAAGTCAATGATGCATTAATTAATACAGAATGGAGCGGGTAGCGGGAATCGAACCCGCATCGTTAGCTTGGAAGGCTAGGGGTTATAGTCGACGTTGATTTATGAATTTTAACGTCTCTAATTCAAAACCGAACATGAAACTTTGGTTTCATTCGGCTCCTTTATGGAAAAAGGAGCAATTCCCAGACCCTAATCTAAGGCGGGAATAAAATTACAAAAGAAAAAAAATCACCCATAACATCTATGTCAGTTTTTTGCATGAATGCATTCAATTCAAAACAACTTACTTTCTAGATGATCCCTCTAGAAGAGGCGATTCTAACAATCTTTCTAGTTACTTCGTTCTCTATTTCTATTTGAGAGAATCCTAAGGAAAAGTCTTTTGTTTCTACCGAGCTAAGCTAAAAAAATAAATATGTTGATTGAAGCCTCTAGTAAACTAAAGTCATCATTTAATAGCTATTTTGCTTCTCTATAAAAAACTAGAAGATTTAGTTACGATTAGAAACCCTTTTTTCTATCTTCATCCATAGATCTCTTCCTTATACTCATTCAATTGGAAGTATTCATCCAATTCAACAAAATTTTATGTTTCGTAACTTCATAATCCAAAAATTCCACTTTCTAATATAATTGAGTTTTGGATCCAAATCACGAGAATGTATAATTTTCCTCAAATTTTTCATTGAGAGGGAAAGGAGTAATTCCTTTTAAGAAATAAAGTTTTTGATCGGAATAGTAATCAAACCGGTAGACCCCTTAACTATTAAGGGGTTAATAGAACGAATCACACTTTTACCACTAAACTATACCCGCTACAGTTGGATTATTGTATCGAAATAAAACTTTTGTCGAACACTGAAATTGGATGTAATCAAGACAGGATTCGAAAAGAATCATGAAATTTAGAGTATTGACACTTTTTGTAGGAGGATTTTATGAGTTTTAATCAGATTTTAAAAAGATAGTTAAATAACTAAAAAAAGTTCTATTTTTTTTTGAAGGAATTTTTTATGATCATTATCAACTAAATCATTTTCTTTATTCTATAGAATCCCTAGAATTCATTAAAACAAAAAGGGCCTGGCGAGGTATTGATCAGGCCAGGCCGTGGGAATCAAAAAAGAGTCCCCTTCGGGCGAAGAAGTATTTAATTAAATATTCTATTCTATTTTTCTATTAATTAATATTAAATATTCAGTCTTTTTTTTTTATTCTTAATATAATTAAGAAAATTTCAAATAAAACTTGTACTTAATGTTGTCTTACACAATACAACTTGTATATTTTGTATATATATATTATGTTATATATAATATTGTGTTATATATAGATTATATCTATTTTTAATTTTTTAATTTTAGTCTAATTAATTTGAGTTTATTACATATTTTTTACATAATTTTCAAATTTTTCGAAATTTATTATTTAATATTTGACTATTACTATTTTCAACGGGGAGAGATGGCTGAGTGGACGAAAGCGTCGGATTGCTAATCCGTTGTACGAGTTATTCGTACCGAGGGTTCGAATCCCTCTCTTTCCGTTTCCATTGATAACTGAATCTTATTATTTGATTTCTCTTTTGAATTTATTCTATCTTTTTTTTTTCAAAATAGAATTATATATAATTCTATTTTGAAAAAAAAAAAGATAGATGAAAAATAAAGCAAATAACCCCTTTTTAGTCTTATTCTTCGCGCCCAGGATTACGTCCTGGATCATTAGATAGGAATCCGAAAATGAAGAGAGAAACAAAAAATATTACTACTGTGTAAACAAAGAGTTTGAGAGTAAGCATTACACAATCTCCAAGATTATTTTTTTTGGAAAAAAGAGAATAGATTCTCTATTTTTATACCATATATCCTATAATATAAAATATAATTTGAATTTGAAATTTGATTTGACGTCGAAAACTCAAGTAGTTTTTCAAAATCGAAAAAAAAAAATGGAAATTCTAATAAAAATAAATCAAAAATGAAGTTATTATTATCATTATCTTATCCATTATTATCTTACTTATCAATAATTTTAATAATTTTATTATACCCACTTAAAGTTTTTCATTTACGAAAAATACTTATAATCGGAAAATGAGACGATATGGATTGTCCTTATTCATAAATATTTTTGAATCAAGAGTTCATACTGTAAGACTTGTCTGATTTTATCAATTATTTCTTATTTATTATTCTAATATTAGAATAATTTTTCTCGAAAAAATCATTCATTTTTTTAGGACAAGATGAAAGATCTCATCGAAAACTTACAGCAGCTTGCCAAACAAAGGCTAAGAGAAAAAAGAGTAGAGGTATGACTGGCATAAAATCTACAATTGGACTCAAAAAAGCGTAGGCCTCAGGTAATTTGGCAAAGAAAAAACTACTCGAATAAAGGGCCGAATTAAGACAGATCAAACTAAAGATATTAAGCATAACAGACATTTTTTTTTATTGCATTTTGGTTGAGTTATTGATATAAAAAAAAAATGAAGAAAAAAATCGTTCTTTTTTTTAACTTACTCACTCAATCAAAAAACCTTCTATTCTCAATGGAGAATAGAAGAAATTTTACTTTCATACAATATCTTAATGGAATTCTGTGTAATGATCAATAAATTCATTTGAATTCTATATCTACACGTGTCAAAATTCTAACAACAGAATCAAGTTGATTTTTTTTGATAGTTAGGCTGGAATTGACGAACAATCAATAACAATATTAGTGTTTATTAATGTTGAATAGAAATCGAATTGGGGCGTGGCCAAGTGGTAAGGCATCGGGTTTTGGTCCCGCTATTCGGAGGTTCGAATCCTTCCGTCCCAGAATATATGTAATTTAAGATTCTATTTTTCTGTTTATAAGGTTTAAAATAGAATTGTATTCTTTCTACTAAACTACTAATGATTTTAACGAAAATGAATCTTATCTTTTTTTTTTCACATTTCATCAAATTTGAATTCCAAAAAAAAGTATTCCTTTAATCAGATATACATCCTCTATAAATATTCATATATAATATAGACATATATAATATAGAAATAGAAGTTACGAAGTTAATTTCGTTTTTTTTGCTTCATCCTGGAAACGAACTTGGATTTTTCCAATCTAATACCAATCTAATATATTATTCAATTTCGATTTCTTTTATTGATTATTTTTATTAAACTCAAAAAGAAAGATAGATTTTGATTGCTTAGCGATGTCATCTTTATTTTTATTGTATTGTAAATTGTAAAAAAAATTAACATTCCATTACTAAATAATAACTTAAGATATATTCCATATAATATATATGTATTGACTGTCCTGACTGAACCAATGACTATTCATGATTCCATAATTGAATCAACCGCATACCGGTTCCAAATTTGAGGAATGTTATGGTGAAACTTCGTTTGAAACGATGTGGTAGAAAGCAACGTGCGACTTGAAGGACATGATCTGGTGTGGATTCTTATATCCATCATTCTATTCTATAAGAAAGGATGCTCTTGACTCGACATCCTTTGCTCTGTTCCACTCGAAGCGGCATTGCATTTTTTGTTCGGATGTAATGGAACTAGTACATGATGGAGCTCGAGTAGTAAAGTATTGAGTTATTTCTCAAGGGAAAAGAGAAGGGTCTAGGGTTAGTGTTAATCAATAAGTTTTAACAACTTCGTAAGGATATCTTTGACAGAGAAATCGAACGGATTAAAATTTAAAATAAAAAAAAGTTTCAAATCCCAAAAGAAAATCTTTTGTTGGAATTGATAAGACCTTATTCGATATATATCGTGGGGAATCCGCCGTTCGTATGATTTGATTTTTTGATAGAAAGAAATAACAAAAAGGCATGTTGCTGCCATTTTTGAAAGGATTAAAAATCTACGAAGTAATGTCTAAACCCAATGATTCAAAAAAAAAAGATAAAGATTTCCGGAACAAGAAAATACCCTTTCTAATTGTTAATTGTCGCAATAATTGGATTTGGATCAGAATACCGAATTCAAATGGATTCTAAATGAGACAAAAGGGTATTTGAGACTGCTCAATAAATGAAATGCCAAAGGATTTTCTTTTGAGCTATTTAAGAGTTATTCAACTTGAGTTATGAGTATACAAATGATTTTTTAGGAAATAAAGAAATGACAAGGATTAAATTCGTAGTTTAATTCATTTCAGTATTTTAGGGATTTATTTAATTATTTATATACCTAAACCTTGAATCATTTTTCTCGAGCCGTACGAGGAGAAAACCTCCTATACGTTTCCAGGGGGGGTATTGTTGATCTAATCTATCCCAATGAGCCGTCTATCGAATTGTTGCAATTGATGTTCGGTCCCGAAGAGAGGGAAGAGATTTGCAGAAAGTGGGTTTTTATGATCCGATCAAAAATCAAACTTATTTAAATGTTCCTGCTATTCTAGATTTTCTTGAAAAAGGTGCTCAACCTACAGAAACTGTCTATGATATTTTCAAGAGGGCGGAGGTTTTTAAGGAATTTCGCCTTAATCAAACAAAGTTCACTTAATGAACTAAAAAACAAAGATAATGTGGTGGTAGTTTGGTAGAATTTTTTTATTCCTTATTCTCGTCCTGTCTATTTTTTATGTAGTGCCAATCCAACACAAAAATTTTCTTATATATTTCCCTTTTGTTTGTACTTCGCTTTTAAAATATGATATATACAATATCATATTTCTATAATTTTACTATAATACTAATACTATAAAATAAAAAAAATAAAATAATAATACTATAAAATAAAAATAATACTAAAAAATAAAAATAATACTAATAAAAAAAATAATAATAATAAAATTATTCTATTAACTAATAACTAACGAAAATCTCTCTATATATTTTATATATTAATTACGTTAATAATAAATAATAATTAAAATCTTAAAATATAAAATATATTATTCTATTTTCTATTTATATATATTTCTCCTTCTAAAAAGAAATTTAAAATAAAGTTGTATTTCTAATTTCATTTGCATTTTTTTCTTTCTACGTTGTACTTAAATTGTAATTTCATTTTTTGAATATTCATATTGACAAGAGTATATTGAACAAATATAATTCAATTTTGAAGTCAAAATAAATAATGAAATAAAAAAAATGAAATGGTTTCTTTCTGTCTTCCGCCCAATAAATAGGTTGAATTTTTTGCGATATATAATTTGTATCCAAAAAATGGAGAATATTTGTTTTAAAAATTTTCTCTAAAAATTTTTTGTATTGTCATCGGATCTGGTTGGTTTTAAGTTCTGACTCAATTAGCAACTTTTGTTTCGATTTCTTGCTAATTCAAAGTTTTCATTCCAATTCATTTTATTTTTATCTCGATTGTATCTACATAACATATCTCTTTTTCGGGTTGCTAACTCAATGGTAGAGTACTCGGCTTTTAAGTGCGGCTACAATCTTTTACATATTCGGATGAAGCAAGGAATTCGTCTACATCATCGGTAGAGTTTATAAGACCACGACTGATCCTGAACGGAAATGAATGGAAAAAAGAGCATGTCGTATCAATATAAAATTCGGAGAATATTTCATTCTTACCAAATTGGTACAAAATTCTATTTGAATTTTTGGAAGGGAACGAAAGGACTTCAAAGCAAAGTTGGGTCGATTGAATAAATGGATCGAGCCCTAGGGTTCAAATTCTGAGGAAAGAAAGAACAACGAGCTTATCTTCATAATTTGAATGATTTCCCGATCTAATTAGACGTTAAAAAAAATTAGTGCCTGATGCGGGAAAGGATTCTCCCACGAGTGGATCCTTTGTTTTTTTATAGTGAATCCTAACTATTCGATTATCCATTCTCCATTAAAGAGATGGAAATGAATGTGTAGAAGAAAGAGTATATTGATAAAATACTTTAATTCCAAAATCAAAAGAGCGATTGGGTTGAAAAAATAAAGGATTTCTAACCATCTTTTATCTTATAAAAACAATAAAAAAACCAATTAGATGGAAAAAGGTAGAAAAGTCCACGGATGCATTTACCCGTTTCCGGGGTATCCATTTTTTCGTAATAAAATGCCTTGTTTTGACGGTATCGCACTATGTATCATTTGATAATCCAAGAAACCCTCTATTTTTACTTTTGTTTTCGGTCTAAATTGAAATGGAAAAATTACAAGGACATAGAGAACTAGATAGGTCTTGGCAACATAACTTTTTCTATCCACTTATCTTTCAGGAATATATTTATGTATTTGCATATGATCATGCTTTAAATAAATTGATTTTGTTGGAAAATGCGATCGACAAGAAATACAGTTTACTAATTGTAAAACGTTTAATTACTCGAATGTATCAACAGAATCATTTTATTCTTTCTGTTAATGATTCGAACCAAAATGAAATTTTTGGGCACAAACACAAAAAGAATTTGTATTCCCAAATGATAACAGAAGGGTTTGCAGTCATTGTGGAAATTCCATTTTCCCTACGATTAATATCGTCCCTAGAAGGAAAAGAAATAGTAGAATCTCAAAATTTGAGATCAATTCATTCAATATTTCCTTTTTTAGAGGACAAATTCTTACATTTAAATTATGTGTTAGATATATTAATACCTTACCCTGCCCATCTAGAAATCTTGGTTCAAACTCTTCGCTATTGGTTGAAAGATGCCTCTTCCTTGCATTTATTACGATACTTTCTTTACGAGTATCGTAATTGGAATAGTCTTATTAGGCCAAAAGAATCCATTTCCCCTTTTTCAAAAAGGAATCGAAGATTCTTTTTGTTCCTATATAATCTTCTTGTATATGAATACGAATCCATTTTTGTTATTCTACGCAAGCAATCCTCTTATTTACGATCAACGTCTTTTGGAGCCCTTCTTGAACGAATCCATTTTTACGGAAAGATAAAATATCTAGTAAAAGTCAAAGTTAAGGTTTTTGGGGTTATCCTATGGCTTTTCAAAGAACCTTTTCTGCATTATGTTCGGTATCAAGGAAAATGCCTTCTGGCTTCAAAAGGGACATCCTTTCTGATGTATAAATGGAAATATTACTTTATC